ATTTAAGCTACATAATGTTAAAATCACTAAATTAACTATTCGTCTATATAAATGCTAAATTTAGTACCCTCACACTATATTTTATTGTATTATTTCTTACTAAGCACACGTTGTAAAACGCATAGCTTGCGCAGACAATTATATAAATAATTTCATTTTATTTTCTCATTAATTTATTATATAACTTAAGTTAATTCCTTTATAATGTATAGGATTAATATATTATTGTTTCGTAAAAACTTTCCTAGTTATTATCACTTATTAAATTAAATATGATATGCTTAACTAACTTATCTTTAGTGCATGCTAAGGATTGTTAAAATAATCCATCCTTAGCTTGCTTAGCAAGCTAAGCACAATAAGATATGCATAATTATAAGCTAGCAAGCATGGTAGCTTGTTCTATAGTGCGTGCCTACACAAATGGTTATTTATACTTATAATATTAAATATTAATAATATACTAGTGTAAATCTAAACCATCTTTTATATATGAAGAAGCTAACACCACAAACACTTGTGCTTGTATGAACGCAATTGCTAATTCAAGACCTGAGAATGCAATAATAAATACTAAAGGTATTAATCCTAAGATAAAGAATATAAACCCTGAATTCATTATATTGTAAACAAATCCACTCAAGATACTTAATAACATATGCCCTGCAGTAATGTTAGCGGCTAATCTAAGACCTAAAGATACATTTCTTGCAAGGTATGAGATAAGCTCGATAGTAACTAATAAAGGTAAAAGTGCTAAAGGACAACCTGCTGGTACTAATAATGAAAAGAATTTTAGACCATGTTTTTGGAATCCTAAAATAGTTGCACCTAATACAATAGTGAAACTAAGAGCAAATGTTAATGCAAAATGACTTGTAGAAGCAAAACTGTAAGGTACCATACCTATTAAATTATTTATTAATATAAATATAAATAAAGTATATATAAATGGGAAATATATTTGACCATTTTTAGGGTTAATTTGGTTTGTTACTATTCCATGTATAGTAACGTATAAAGATTCTTGAGCTATAGATCAGTTATTACTAACTAATTTGTTATAATTTGTTGATACTATACTTAAAATTAATATAATTAAAGCTCCTATTGTTAAATAGAATCCTATGTTAGTTAAAGATAAGTGTAAGTTACCACCTAAAACTTCTAAATTTAATATATCTCTTATTTCAAATTGATCTAAGGGACTTCTTATTTCTGTGAACAACATTTAGTAGTATAATACTACTTTTATATATAAACCTTAAAATAACTAATTATTTATACTTGCTATAAAATTTATAACCTATCTTTGATTACTACATGCATATTTCACTGCTCCGTAGGAAAGCATAGCTTCCTTAGCAGCAAGCTTAGTAAGCTAGGGGTGAAAGCTATTATACATGCATAGAAACATGTTGTAGCAAACTATCTATGTTTCACCGATAAGTATGATAATAACACGTATAATAAAGTAATATAGTTTTTATATTACTTAGTTAATAACTAACATATGTTATATTATATAAAATTTATATTATATTTTATTAATAAACATACGTGATAAGAATAAACGTACTATTCTTGGTAATATGTATTTAGATAATACATATAAAATAGTAACTATTATCGCAAAAGCGAAAACTACTTCATTCATATAGTAAAAAGGTACTAATTGAGGCATATATATAATTTTTAACTTTGTTATAATACGTGCTCTCTGCATCACTCGTAGGCAAAAAAAAAGTATACTTAAATATATTATATTTATACACTATATATTAAACTATTCATTGAATAGTCTAATACGTTTAAAACTAAAGAAGGATATATTCCAAATAAAACAGTAAATACTACTAATATAAATAGTAAAATAAATTCTCTTTTATTAACATCGTAAATACTTTCTTCTATAAATCTACTGAAAGAACCTCCAAATGATATTCTATTAAACATATATATAGTATATGCAGCAGAGAATACTACTGAAGAACAAGCGAAAGCACCTAAAACAGGTAATCTTTCTATTATACTATAAAGTGACATAAATTCTCCTATGAAATTTAAAGTTAATGGTGCACCACAATTACCTAAAGCTAATATAAAGAATAATATAGCAAATATAGGCATTAATTGAGTAACTCCTCTATAGAAGTATATTAATCTAGTTCCTGTTCTATCGTATAATATTCCACCAGCACATATGAATAAACCACTAGATACAAATCCGTGGGCTAATCCTAATATTATACTTCCCTCTAATCCTTGCATAGTGTTACTAAATGCACCTATTAAATAAACTGAGGCGTGACAAACTGAACTATAAGCTATTAATTCTTTTACGTCAGTTGTTCTTAATGTACTAAAACTAGCATATATAATTGTAATTACAGCTATAGTAAATACTACAAAAGTATAATCTAAAGAAGCTTTAGGTAGTATAGGTAATATTAATCTAAATATACCGTATAAACCTAATTTTAATACTATACCTGCTAATATTATACTTCCTCCTAAAGGAGATTCAACGTGTGCTTTTAATAATCAATTATTTAAGAATATTGTAGGTGTTTTTACTGCAAATGATATAAATATTCCTATAAATAAGAATACTTGAGTTTTATATTCAAAATTTAATTTGAATAATGTATCAAAATCTGTACTACCCATTATAGAAGATGTAGCTAATATTGATAATAATAAAAATAAAGATCCTCATAATGTATATAAAAATAAGTAATAAGCAGCGCTTACTTTATTATCTGACCCGAATAAACCAATTAATATAAATAATGGAGGTAATATACTTTCGAAGAATATATAGAATGACATTATATCTAATGCTATAAAAACAGCTAATAATAATGATTCTAATAATAACATTATAATTAAATAAGATTTTACATTTTCTTTTATAGAATCTCAATTAGATAATAATGCTATAGGCATTAATATTGTAGTTAATAATACAAAATATATTGATATACCATCTACACCTAAATAGATATCAAATAATTGTACGTTATAATGTTCTTGTACGTATTGGAATTGGTTAGTACTATTATTAAAAAAAATAAATATAACTAATGATATAATTAAGTTAATAACACTAGTTGTTAATGCTATTGTTTTAGCATATAACGCTGAACTTTTTTTATATGTATCCATACTACTTACAACAAGAGTTCCTAATACAGGTATTGTTATTAAAGATGATAATAACATTTATGTTTAATATATGCTTTATATTTAAAATAATTGTCACCTATGATCATGCGTGTCATGGCTGCTTGGTTAATTTAAAGATATATACTACTTTACTGTATTTGTTAATCCCCTAGCTGCGCAAGTTAAGGGGTGCTTGCTTCATATTTATATTAAGGCTAGCAGGCATGCATATTTTGCTAACCAGAACATATCTACTTAGCTTTATTTAATGGTAGTAGTAAGCTATTGAATCGCTATTGTACTACATACTACGTACTATATATTTAACGTACTATGTACTACGGTACTATGTACTACTTTTTGTGTGTATTTCTTATAATACACACAATTAAGGGCGGTTATAAATTATATAACCTCTAATAATTATATATCTAGCCCTGTGAATGCATGCTTCGCCAGCCAGCCAGCAGCAGTGAAACAATACAGTCAACATATATTATATTAAATAAATACTAGAACATATTTACATTAACTACTGTCATACCAAATATATATAATAAACAAGGTATTAATACTATAAAGGCAAATAAAATAGGTAGTAATACAGTTCAACAGAAAGACATTAATTGATCAAAACGTATTCTAGGGAATGAAGCTCTACGCCTACTCCTTGTTTAATTCAAAAGAAGAAAGAACATATTTATCTCTAAATACCAAACCTGAATCTTTATATTTAACTAAAGTTTTAGGAGAAATACTCATATCTTTTAGGATGTCTTGATGTTTATCATATTTATTTATTAACTTAAAAGTATTAGCATCATATACATAAACATTTTTACTGAACATTTCAGATATTAGCTTTTTATTTTTCTCGGTAACAGGTTTACCAAACATATGGTTATTAGAACCAGAGAATCTTAGTCTCATTTTCTCTATAGTTTCTAAACTATGAGTTTGATTAAGGAAATTCGGATTTTCTCGTCTCATTTTACTTAATAATTCTTTAGTAGCTTCAGTATGTTTAGCACCCGCTCTAGATTTACCAGCTATAGGATTTATATTATACTTATCTTCAAAAAGATCTAAATATTTTTGTTCCATTTCTATTAGTAGAACATTGAATTCTTTTTCTGATAGATTACTATCAGCAGGTAATAATTCTAAAATATAGATAGAGAAATTTTCGAATCCATACTTTCCTATAGCATTTTGTAAATATATATTGGAGTTTCTATTATTGATATGTTCTAATAATCTTCTACTTAAGACCATAGAACTACCCACATACACTTTGCTACTATTATTATTAACAAAGGCATAAATTCCAGCTAATTTACTTAGATTAGCTTTAATTAAAGATAAAGTAGATGGTTCATTAATACCTTTATATGTTTGATATAAAGATATTTCTTTAAGTATTTTTTTATTGTTAAATTTCATCTTTAATATTATTTAGTACTAAAAATAATTGTCACCTATGATCATGCGTATCCATGGCTGCAATATATAAGATATATTCCCTAAGTGATCTAAAGTTTGATAAACTACTAAGATACTTAAAATAAACTTACATTAGCAAATGGCATACCGAATGCATATAATAATGCAGGTACTAACACTATAAAGGCAAATAGTATTGGAAGTAACACAGTTCAACAGAAAGACATTAACTGGTCAAATCTAATTCTCGGAAAAGACGCTCTCACTCAAATAAAAATGAATACCATAATTGAACTTTTAATACCTAAAGTTATACTAGATAAAAGTCCTTCTATAGATGGGCTAGTTAAAATTTCTCTTAAATTAAAATATTCTGAAGATGTAATTCAATTAATATCAAAAATATAAGCATATATATAGTTAAATGAATCAAATCAGAATACAATATCGAAATCTAATAAGTAACCACCTAAAAATAAAATACTAGTAAATATACACATTAATACTATACTAGCATATTCGGCTAAGAAAAAGAATACAAATATTACTGCAGCGTGTTCAGTCATAAACCCACTAACTAATTCAGACTCAGCTTCTGCTAAATCAAAAGGGGCTCTATTAGTTTCTGCCACAGAACCTATGAAGAATATTATTAATATACATAGTAATGGTAATGCTAATCATACTATTTTTTGAAATTGAACATTTATATTTAAATTCAAACTATTAGTTATCATAATAATAATTAATAAAACTGAACTTAATACTAGTTCATAACTAATCAATTGAGCTGTACTTCTTAGAGATCCTAAGAAAGCATATTTACTATTAGCACTTCATCCGGCTAATAATATTCCATATGTAGATAAAGATGAAACAGCTAGCATATATAATATACCTAAATCCATATCACCTAATGATAAACCAGGTCCATAAGGAATTACAGCGTAACCTAATAAAGCAAACATTAATGTTACAATAGGTCCTAAAAAGAATAATATAATATTAGCCTGTGTAGGAGCTACATATTCTTTTAAAATTAATTTTAAAGCATCAGCAAAAGCTTGTAATAATCCATAATATCCTACAGCATTAGGACCTAATCTTCTCTGCATACTTGCCATAGTTTTTCTTTCTGCTACTGTTACATAAGCTACTACTAATAAAGCAGGTAACATTAGTATAATAGTCTCCAAAATTGAAATAATCGTAGATGAATATTTCATACTTTTTATTTATTTTTAAACATTCTTTAATTAATACATCTCGGTTAGCAAAGTATGCACATATAACATAATTAGTTATGTTGTGCGTACCTCTAATAGAGTATTTTGTTTTTATCGTATAATATAAATAATGCTAGGGATGGTTGTACTCACTTACCTCTTATAATTTATCAATCACATTCACACAACGCACCTTAAGTATAAATTTATTATTAATTATACTATAATAATAAAAGGTTACTTAACCAAAATTCATAATAAGGAGCGAGTATTCTATTGTTCTTGTAGTATACTACATTATTCAATGCCTATAGTTATAAATTTTTGTAGTTAATAAGAAGGTTAATCCTTTATGTAACTAATTGGAATGCTGTAGGTCCATTAACGCCGCTTTAGTATTACGTAGTTCGTCAACTGCTGACAATAATCCTTGATGCTGTTGAAACTGACGTACTCTAGGCTCTAGATACATCTCACATTCATTTAATGATTTGTCAATATAGTTCGAACGTGCCTCTATAATTTCTAATATTTTACTTGTCACCACCCGTCCTACAATTTCTTGTCTATCATCAACTAAAGTAGGGTCACATGATATAATTCATGTTCCATTTTGGCGTACTGCCTCTCATTCATCTCCTGAACTAGCAAATATATTATTTCAATGCATTATTGCATCCGCTAAACGGGGCAATAAATAATCATTAACAATCATGCATACATCTGCTACTTCTATTAAAGATGCACAAGAACTTTGTAAAGGTAAAGTTACAAATGAATGAGGACGAGGAATATCTTGATTAAGATATTTAATAGCTGATTGAAGTTTTAAATATAAATTTAGCATTATAAAAAAAGTTAACTACGGTAGATTTTTTTTTGTCGTATCTTATATCATCTTAAATTGGGTTAAAGGTTTTTAATCTTTATATGCATTATATATTATGAAATGAAAGCAAAAATAGCAAAAAAATTATATTATATTTTTAATTACTAAATATTATTTTTGATAGATGGGTGGCAGGCTATACTATTTAACGCTTAGTTACCTTATAAAACCTGCCACCCATGATAGCTTATTGGGGGTGTTGTGAAACTCTCTGTGTTCATGAACAGAGATATGTTCTTCGTAGTAAGGCTACTTCGACCTAATTCCCTCAGTTGGCTATAATTAAGATAACTTTTAACTAACGTAATAGTATATATAGTATGCTCCTTATGGAGAACACCTATATTTTACCTTATCTCATCTTAGAGTCGAACTAAGATCTTAATATTAGAAGTATTCTGCTCTGCCATTGAGCTAATGAGACTTTTATATAGAAATCTATATAAGTTAATTTGTATATAAGCTATTAATTCTATTAAGCGTTATCACGACTTAATATTCTATTATTGCTTATATTTATATTACTTTACTTTGTAAAGGTAAGCTTACAAATGCGTGAGGTTTAGGTGGGCTTGATAATCCTCATTCTAAACTACTGTAACATCTGTTTAAATTAGCTTGTAATATGTCAGTATAGAATCCTGGTGTTAATCAAGGATTTCTAGATGCAACTTTTCCTTCTACTAATTGTAAGTATATAATGTATAAGAATAATCAAGCAGCTATAACACTAACTATAGATCCTATACTACTAATATAATTTCAACCTGCAAATGCGTCAGGGTAATCACTTATTCTTCTAGGCATACCTTGTAATCCTAAGAAATGTTGAGGGAAGAATGTAAGATTAACTCCTAAGAATAAAAGTCAGAATTGTACTTTAGCTAAGTTTAAATTATAAGTTAAACCTATTATTTTAGGTATTCAGAAGTATCATCCAGCAAACATTGCGAAAACAGCACCCATACTTAATACATAATGGAAATGAGCTACAACGTAATAAGTATCATGGAATGCTATATCAAGTGATGCATTAGCTAATACAACACCACTTACGAATAAAAATACATTAATTATTCAATCTTTCATAACTAAATATGTAACCATTATAAGTACCTCCTATTTTAGCATATTTTTTAATTGTACTATGATTAATATTTAAATCTCTTTGTGCATCCGTTACTCCGTCATACTTACCAAGGAAATTTTTATTAGTATCATACACAAATACCCCTTTTCTAACGTGACTCTTATCATTAATATTTAATATTAATTCTTTACACTCTTTATGAGTTCAATCAGATATTAAGGGGTAATCATTTATATTATAAGGTACATTAGTGAAATATCATTCACCTCTAAATATAGTTTGCTCTTTTATAGCATCAACTATAGTAGAGTGATTAGATTTAATTAAATTAGCTAAAGATGAAACGGAAGGGAAAATAACCAATAATTCTTTAAAAGAATCATAAATATAAACAGGATAAGCTGATCTAGCCTCCATCATTCTTACCTTACTTTCCATAGAATGACTTTTATTATAAAAAGGATTATTTTCACCAGTTAAAGCTTTTGCTATTAAACCTTTAGTTATATCACTATGTACTCTATTACTAGCTAATTCAGATAATAATTGTTTAGTCTCCTCTGTATGTTTATAACCTAAAGAAGAATAACCTTGCTTTAGCACATTATAATAAGGAATTACAGATATTATAAAATGAGTCTCTCTAGCAGTTAAACCCTGAGGTTCTGCATACTCCACTATAAATAAAGTAAAGTTAGATTGATCATACTTAAGTAAAGCCTTTACAATGGGCATATTTGCATTTTGTCTACTTTTTAAGAAAGTATTATTAAGATAATTTTTCATCCTAGAAGCTAAGTTAATAGAACTTCCTATATAAGAATGTCCATTTATCTTATTTATTAAACAGTAAATTCCTGATCTTTCTTTTTGTTCTTTTAGTATAGAAGATCTATCTTCTTTAAAATTAAGGTATACTTTTAATGGGTCTAAACTTTTTAAGTTATCTTCTTTACTATAAGTAGAATAATAGTTACGTGAGCTATAAATAGTTTTTGAATTAAAGCTATTGTAGCTAAATGTATTAATTAATGTATTTTTATTACATGGACTATATCTTCTCGTAATAATGTTACGAGGATCGCGTGTAGTCTCTGAGGATCCTACTAAGGTATTAAATACCCGTTGGTTTCCTGCTGATTGTTCAAAATTATACATTGTCACTGGATATAATCCGAGTAGTATAATTGTCAGAAGTTTCCAGCATATAGCGATCTTTAAAGGGAGAGCTAAGTGGTTTATTAACCCTCCTATTGTGAATAAGAATATGAATCCTAAGGCAAATAACATAGCTGGTGTCATTCTAATTGATCCTCCATAGCAAGTAGCTAATCATGAGAATATTTTAATTCCAGTAGGAACTGCAATTATTAATGTAGCAGCTGTGAAATAAGCTCTTGTATCAACATCTAATCCTACTGTATACATATGATGAGATCATACTATAAATCCTAAAATTCCAATAGACATCATAGCATAAACCATACCTATGTAACCGAATATAGGTTTATTTGAATTTACAGATACAATTGTACTAACTATACCGAAACCAGGTATAATTAATATATAAACCTCTGGGTGTCCGAAGAATCAGAATAAGTGTTGGAATAATATAGGGTCTCCACCTCCAGCCACTTCGAAGAATGAAGTGTTAAAGTTTCTATCTGTTAAAACCATAGTTATACCTCCAGCTAACACAGGTAATGATAGTAATAATAACACAGCTGTAATAACTACAGCTCATCCGAATAAAGCTAAATTATGTAATCTTATTCCTGGTGTTCTCATATTAACTATAGTAGTTATAAAGTTAATTGCTCCTAATAAACTACTTACACCTGAAAGATGTAAAGCAAATATTGCCATATCTACACTAGGTCCACTATGACTTTGTAATCCTGCTAAAGGAGGGTAAAGTGTTCAACCTGTACCAACTCCACCTTCAATAACTGCAGAGAATACTAATAACAGTAAGCTAGGTGGTAATAGTCAGAAACTTATATTATTTAATCTAGGGAATGCCATATCAGGTCCACCTACCATTAAAGGCATTAAGAAATTACCAAATCCACCGATTAATGCTGGCATAACCATGAAGAAAATCATTAATATAGCATGTGCTGTTATAATACTATTATATAATTGATTATTTGAAATAAATTGAACACCTGGTCCACTTAATTCTAATCTTATTAACACTGAGAAGGCTGTACCTAATAATCCTGAGAAAAGAGCAAATATTAAATATAATGTACCTATATCTTTAGCATTAGTAGAATTAAATCATCTTTCAAAACCCATAGACATTTGAGATTTTAATGTGTATGCTTGGGAACCGTTTCCTAAAGACAAAATTAGGTAATTATTTGAGTACTTTTAGAAAACATAATTTCTTATTTTAAAACTATTAACCAATAATTTTAGTTAATAATTGTATTCATGCGCAAGCATAGCTGGCGCAGACATTTTAAATTTATGTAATTTTGCTTTTGCTATTACTTAACTTTAGTGTTAAATATACATAAATATTATTTACACGTTTAACTAATATAATAACTGTTATCTATAGGCGGTAAATATAGTTAATTAATTAACTATAGTATAATAGAGTCTTTACTATAGCTTAATTTGTTATTGCTTATTTATGCATACAAGTCTGCATGCATAGCTAGCTATACAATTTTATCTATTAGCATACATTTATATATAGTTGAGTTGAGGAAGGTAAATACAATTTATATCTACCATTTCCAACATTACTTGATAATTTATATAAATATTTAGTAATACTTTCTTATTTTTTTTTTATTATAATAGTGCAATGTAGAGCTAATTCGTACGCGCTACGCAAACTAAAGCTATTAATTATATATTCTTTAGCATGCGATGTATATATAACATTTATATGATAAAAAAATCGCCTTAAGCACTCCTATATAATGATTTAAATACAAATAGTACAATTATAATCATCGATATCTATGTTCTATAATGTTAGTATAACATACTTTGTTAATAGATCAGCTAATGAATATCTTATTATGAAGAGAAGCAAGCTATGTTACAAAACATCTTTATATTAAAGAAGCAAATATATAATAAGTATATTCTATAATTATTTATAGTAACTTGTTTGTATTTATTAATATTAGTATTATATATAATTAACAAGAATATAGGTATAATAATCCTTTATATATTATTATATAATTAACTACAATTTAGCTCTCGATAGCTATAAATTTAACTTACTAACATAAAATAAAGCTATATCCTCCACAGGCTACTAAGCAGGCTCCGCAGGCTAGTAAATCACAATTAACAAAGCATATATTGCTACTTTAGGCTAAAGGTGAAATGCATACAAGCATAAAAAGCTATGTAGCAAAATTAATAAGATTAAGGAGGAATTGAACCTCATTCAAATGATCTGCAATCACCGTGTAAAACCGTTTACAAACATAATCTTTATATTATTGATAATAATATTAACAATAATATATAAAACAAACTATAATTAAAATTATAAGTTACATTTAACTGTAAAGCATAATGTACACAAATTATTTGTTATTTTGTAAATCCAAATCTACAAGAGTATTTTCTAATATACTTACAGCAGGTAATATAAATAAGAAATGTGAGAAATATAAGGCTGTACTTAATTGTCCTATTTCTATAAATGGACTTTCTACATGTTTAGCACCTAATTGCATTAAAAGTAAGAAATTTATTACAAATATATAGAATACTACCTTGCTTAAAGGTCTAAATTGTAAACCTTTTGTTGCACCTAAATCACTTATAGGTAATAACATTATAATTAATATAGCAGCTAACATAGCTATAACTCCTAATAATTTATTAGGTATTGATCTTAGTATAGCATAGAAAGGTAAAAGATATCATTCAGGTACTATAGCTGGAGGAGTTTGCATAGGGTTAGCCATTATATAATTATCAGTATCACCTAATACGTTAGGGTAGAAGAATACAAATACAGATAAAACAAATATAAAGATAAATATAGTAATTAAATCTTTAAATAAGAAATAAGGAGCCATAGGTAATCTGTCATAATAAACAGGAACACCTAAAGGATTACTTGATCCAGCTGTATCATGTAAAGCTATCATGTGCATTAACACTAATGCAGCTAATATGAAAGGTAATACGAAATGTAAAGCAAAGAATCTATTTAATGTAGCATTATTAACTGAGCATTTATGTTGGTAACTTCGTTTAAAATAAACTATCGTTACACGCAATAAATTTCTTTATTGATCGGACTATATCATGATCTCTTTTTATATGCACACTACGTTAGTATTTTGAAGGTATTTTAATTTTTTCTGAATATCTAGATATATTACGTAATTGTTTTATTCATAATAAATATTGTAATCTTTTATTACCCAATAATTTTACAGGTGCATTTTGTAAAAATGTTATCACATTTTCTATTGATCTTACACCTGTAACTTTTAATTTGGAACAATTCGTTTTATCTAGATGAATAGTATTAGTAAAGGATAAATATTGACGAATTGCAGCTATTATTGTTTGCCCGTCTTTCTGAGCAATATCAAAACTAGCCACTAAGTAACCCTTGTCTTTATTCAATTTATATACACTGAAACAACCTTCAGCTTCTATAAATCCTACTAATCAAGCTGAAAAGTAAGAAGTGTTTATAATAGATTCTACAGAATTTATCGGCTTACTGCTTCTAGTATATTCAGGTAAATCTTCTGAATAAATAATACCAGACAGCAAGGCATCTCTAAATCTTAAGTAATCATATTGTTTTTCAGAAAGCATAGGATATTTATCAAATATAGGTAGAATAAAATTTTTTAAATGGTCTTTATTTCTAATTCTTAAAGATACCATTTCAATTTCTTTTCTTTGTCTAAAACTTACGACACCTACACCTAATAAATCTTTAATCTTGTATATTAATTGAACATCTTTTATAGACAATTCAATACCTAGTTCGTATGTCAAATATTTACCTTTTTTCGTAATACTAAAAAAACCATCACCTTCAAATAAACCTACTAAGTATGCATATCTGAGATCTCCTGCGTGTAGTCTCTGAGAGGCTTCCGAAGTGTGTAAACTTCTCACCCCTGCTGATTGTCTCCATGTCATTGCAATTTTCACGCTAATAATTGATATTAAAATCAAGAATAAACCGTATGCAAATCCTAAAATGGGAGAGTTTCCAGCATTAAGCAGGATTTTTAACATTACGTCGCCGCAATGTGGTTCATAATTACTAAAACCTCCTCAGATGACAATATATTTTTGTATAATTTTTAATATATACTTTATATCCTTTCAGATATAATTAGACTATGTCTTGAATTTTATTTAATACTTTTAAAGTAATCTCTAAAGTAGACACGTTGAACTTAAGCTATCATCCGTGCCTAAAACGAATTTATCTACCTTAGTCTAAAATCCTGGGGTTGTCGTGTTGAGCTTATTGTTGGTTTAACTCACTCATTAGTCGTTGAACGTTCTTAATCCCTTTAGCAAGCAATGCTTGCGCATAATTAACCGAATTAAGTTCCGCTACAAATAATTTAATAACTCGGAGGTAATATTATGTTATTAAATGTTCTTGTAATTTTCCCCATTTGCCTCTAAAAAGTAATTATTTTTAAATAAAGTAATATAAAAGCAATTCCTCCTAAACAATGAAAACATAATATGAATCATGAATAGCTTTAGCTTGCTAATTTCCCTAACATGGATAATATGCACACCAAATTTTTACTACACAGATCATATTTCTGCGCAAGCGACGAAAATGTGTGCGCAAGCTATCGTCACTGAGTGCATACATCTATAGAGAGTACAATCTACCTATTGATGCTGACATAATCATGAAGAAAATCATTAATATTGAAAAGGTTGTACCTATATCTTTAGCATTAGTAGAATTAAATCTAAGGTTTTTTGTTAAATTAAACCGTGTATATTACTTTAAAATAATTATTTTTTAAGGAGCCCTCGTTTATAATTTTGGGTAGTGTAATTTACTATAACGAGTAGTATTTTGTAAATTATTTAATCATTTTATATATTGGATGTACTTTAATCCAATTAAAGGATGTAAACCTTCGAAAGAAAAGAAATTTATAACTGTTTGTACATCAGATTTTGAATTAACACCAAATTGACTGAAACCATTAGTAGTGTCTATTTTTCTATTAGTATTAAACACTAATTTAAATGCTTCAAACAAATTAGTATGTATTCTTTGTTTTAATTGAAAACAACCATCATTATTGCTTTTAATAAAAAAAGAACCCTCTGAGCATGTAAATCCTACAATTCAATTTTTAAAGAAATGCAGTAATATGTAACCATTTGCATCCTCGGGTAATTTAAATATATTTTCAATATTATCTTTTATAGCCCCGGAGGGGCACGGTAAATCATCAAATATTTTTATATCATTTTTAAGTATAAACATTGCTAGATTAAATTGATTAATTCTAGTTTCAGTTAAAAAGAAGATATTATTATGTATTAATAAAGGAAATAAAACTTCCTGTAATTCAGTTCTATTTATTACTAATTTACAGGTTGGACTTTTTAAATCTTTATATATATTTATTTTACCTAATTTCAAAGTAGAATGTATATATTCTAAAGTTGAAATATCTTCTATATGTAAAGAAATAATCAGTTTCATTGTTATATATCCTTTAGTTGTTTTAGTAATTTGAATATAACCATCACCATCTATCAATCCAACTAAAAAAGCTAAAAAAGATTTAGGTGTAGAAATATAATCCTTTTTATCTACTATTTTTTTCATTTTCTTTAGGACATTTACATGTACATTACCTATTGTAGGTAACATAGAATATAAAAAAATCACCCCACTACCCAAAATTATAATTTTTATTGACTCAACTATATCTTGTCCAATTCATGGTACAGCACTAATTAAATTAGTAATAACTGTAGCACCTCATAATGACATTTGTCCATAAGGTAAAACATACAAACATATCTAATTCCTTATATATAGAATTAGACCAGAATAACTTTAATTTCGTATATTCTGCAGTGACTTTAACCACCGTAGTTCCGACTGTGCATTAAGCAGCATTTCAGCTACCCACCAGTGACCCAGTCTGTCGCGATCCTCTAGGGAACCGACGATCTCTTATTATATATAATATAATACTTTGATCGTTTTCACTAGTATTGCCAAAGAATTAGAGCTTGCGGGTTTAGCGCAGTACTAAAATTCTTCAATAACCCCGTCAGGTTATTCCACTTTTATCTTATTTTCTTCTAGAAGTTACATAAGAAATTTAACTTGTGGGACTATAGATTAATAATAGTTTATGTGTATTTTACAATTCAACGTCTTAATAATACTTTCTTTTCAGTTTTTAAGGCTCTATTAATTGTTCTTTGACTACAATTTAAGCTTAGAGCCGCCTCAGTTATACTACTATATTCACCAAACACTGTATTACTTTCAATATTATAAAGTATGATAGGTTTAGAAGCTTTCTTCATATTATCTAAAGCATCTTTATTAAACTCTACTTTATTTCTATTTAGAGCACTTTGTTTCATTCTTTCTATAGTAGCATTACTAAATTCTTTATTTCTATTTATGTTACCTATTAACATACGCCGTTCTTCACTGTAATTAGCTTTCATTTTTATTCTATCTAATTCAGTGTGCTTATAACCAAAACTAGATCCAGCTTCAGTTAATATATTATAATTAGGTAATAAAGATTTTAAATAGAAATCTTCTACATCTAAAAGGTTTTTATTATTTTCTACAGTTGTCTTTTCTGTAAATGTTTCTAATACTATAAATACAAAGTTATCTATACCATATTTATTTACGGCTAACTTTACTATCTTACTTCCAGTTAAATTTATTAGATGTCTATAAAATCTAGCATATAATTTGTCAGTAGAAGCAGATCCTACATAAAAGTCATTAGTAATCTTATTTAAAATTAAATAAACACCACTTAGATCTTTTGTTTGATCTTTAATATTATTTTTAGTATTTACATTTCTAAGATCTTCAAATATATAAACTGGGTTTATATTTTTATCTGTTAAAAATTCTGTAACTATTTTAGAATGCTGATCATTTACTGATCTAGATGTACTGTAACATCTTACTTTTTTAAGAGAAGTACCATTATATGTTGTTGAATTAAAAATCACGCCATTATTAAACCATTTTGGGCTATGTAGGTAACCCAAGAAACCTGTAACTATCATAACTATAAGTATTATTGTACCTATAACTCATGTTAATGTTCTAGGAGATCTGTATGATGCGTAATATATACCTCTTCCTATGTGTAAGTACACTAAAAAGAAGAAAGCAGATGCAGTATTACTATGTAAATAACGAACTAATCATCCATTGTTTACATCACGCATAATATGTTCTACAGAATTAAATGCTTCTGCTACAGAAGGATTATAATGCATAGCTAATGTAATTCCTGTTACAATTTGTATAACTAAACATAATAATAATAAAGATCCAAAATTTCATAAGTAACTTATATTACTAGGCTGTGAAGCGTCTATTAAGTAACCATTAGCTAATTTTAATAAAGGGTGATTTTTTAATATTCTCATGGTAATAATTTATAATATATTTATTGTATAAATATAAATATATTTACCTGAGCTATATCCATCTACTTACTATTTACCAGCAAGTATTACTTCAGCCTGCTTCAGCAAGCTAAGTCCGAAAGTGGGTAAATATATTTATTTATTATTTATTAAAAACTGTAAAATTTACAAATATTATTGCTGCATTATTGCAACATATGCTATACTATATCATATTATACTTTATAGTGCTATGCTATCACAATATAACGTCGGATATAAGCATCCATTGGTCAAACATACAGGGTTACGTATAGGAATACAGTCCCAGCTTGTTACATAAGCTAAACAAGTTTAACCTGTAGTCAGTTAAGAGTATAAAGTGTTGTTGTGTGTATGTTTCTAATACCCTCCTATTCCTTATCTCTGCTGCTAGGCACGCACTGATTTTAATGGAGCAAGCTAAAACTAAAGCTAGGGATACTGCAAGAAGCTAAAGCTATCATACTTGCACTGCGAAGTACTGTATGACTAGCATTTCATGTTGGTAAATTTCACTATAAGGTAGAATTAGTTAGCTGATTTATCTATAATATAGCAAGCTAGTATTCATTCATTAAAAAATAAGAATGAAAATTCTGTACTATTTAATCTAAATATATTTTTTTAAGAATAATTATTGCTTATTATAAGCAATAACTAGAATTTTAGATAAGCTTAATTATAATATAAGCCTTATCCTACTAATTTACTTATTGAATTGACATTAAATATCATTAATATAGCAACACAAGATATTGTAATAGAATTTATAATATCTGAAACTACAGGAACAAAAGTAAATATAGATAAGTAAAAACAAGCACCAATTAATATGTAAAGAGCGTAATTAGTTACTACACCATTACTTAAACTAGAAATAATTTTACTTGATTTAGTTAAAATTACACCAAATCCATAAGGACCTACTGACTCTATACTACCTTTATCTAAAACTTTAGTAGTTTGACCTCCTATTTCTAAAACTGAGTTAACAATATATTTATTATAGAAGAATTCTACTAAGAAACGTTGGTTAAAGAAACCATAGATATAATAACCTAAATTAGATAATTTAAAGTTAGATACAAGATTAGGCATAAATTCTGAATATATTATAGCTAATGCTGAGAAAGATACAGTAAGTATAAATGGAATTAACTTAAATATAGTAGGTACACCAAATTCAGTATCAATCATTATTTCATGAACAGGGTGAATAAATATACTATTATCCACAAAGAAACCTGAACCTAAACCTATGAAAATATCTCTAGTGATATATCCAAAATATATAGAGAATATAGCTAATACAACTAAAGGTAAACTTATAAATATGTCACTTTCATGAGCATTTCTATAATAATTAACCGGTCCATTAGGATTAGCTAAGAAAGTTAAGTATATAACTTTCACTGAATATAATGTAGTGAATATAGCACCTATTACAGCTATAACGTATACAGCTATACTGCTAAAATGATATTGACCATAAGCAGATTCTAATATAAAATCTTTACTGTAGAATCCTGTCATAAACGGGAAAGCTACTAAACTAAGACTAGCTATTAATATAACAGAATAAGTTAAAGGTAAAAATGATATTAATCCTCCATATTTTCTTAAATCTTGATTATCTACCACAGCGTGTATAACTGCACCTGCTCCTAAGAATAGTAATCCTTTATAGAAAGCATGATTAACTAAATGGAATAAAGCTACATTATAAGAAGATAAACCTATAGCTATAACCATCATACCTAACTGACTCATTGTAGAATAAGCTATAATTTTTTTAATATCTTGTTGGAATAATCCAATAAGAGAACTAAATACAGTTGTAACTGCACCTAATCATAAACATATTAATAATACAGTTGAACTATATTCAATTAAAGGAGATGAACGTATTAATAAGTATACTCCAGCTGTAACCATTGTAGCCGCGTGAATTAAAGCAGATACAGGTGTAGGACCCTCCATGGCCATAGGTAATCAAATATGTAAACCTACTTGAGAGCTTTTAGCCATAGCACCTATTAATAAACATATACCGATAATTGTAATTATATTTTCGTTCATATAAGGGGCCAATGAGAATACAACACTATAATCTAAGTTACCTAAAGATCATAATATAATAAACATTCCTATCATTAAGAAAGCATCACCAACTCTATTAGTTAAGAAAGCAGATAAAGAACTTTGATTAGCAGCTATTCTAGTGAATCAGAAACTAACTAATAAATAAGAACAAACTCCAACACCTTCTCACCCTACAAACATTAATAGGTAATTATTACCTGTAACTAATATTATCATCATGAAAGTGAATAAGCTTAAATAGCTAAAGAATCTTTGATTATGAGGATCATGACTCATATATCCTATTGAATAAAAATGAACTAGAGAACTAATAATTAACACAGGTATTAACATTGAAACTGTTAAACTATCAAATTGGAAGTTTCATACCATGTTAAATGATTCATTATCTAATCATTTGAATAAATTTATTGAAACAGGATTATTATTAAATCCTATTTCAAAGAAAGCAATAATAGCCAATATTGTAGTTGTTAATATACTTAAACAACCTAAAATACGACTACCTGTTACACCAACTTTTCTACCAAAAAAACCGGATACTATAGAACCTAATAAAGGTAATACTATTATACTTAAATACATTATTTATATTCTATTGCAATACTTCCTCTAAGTCTATAAAAAGCTACTAAAATAGCTAAACCAATAGCAGATTCTGCTCCAGCCACAACTATAATGTATATAGCATAAGTTTGTCCTATTATATCATCAATATTAACAGAACTTACCAATATTAGGAATGTTATAGATAATAGCATTATTTCTATAGAAATAAGCATTAATATTATATTTTTTCTATTAAATACAAATCCTAAGATTCCTATTAAAAAAAGTACTAAAGTTAAATTCATATTTTCTTTTAACAAAAACCACCACTAATTATTCTGGCTTGCTTGTTACTCTTGTTCTATACTTCTAATGGAGCATAGAAATTGTTTCGAAGCCTGCCTGCATGCACAAACTATAAATAGTGTTTCGTCATTAACTGAGCAAACGATCCTTAAGGAATATATAATACTAAATCCCTATGCAAGCTAGCGCATGCTACATATTTATGACTACACACCTAGTATTTACATACCATATAATTTTTAGTATAGTTATATCTATACTAGAGATATTGTAGATTTGAACTACAATTGTGATGGCCGTAACATCAAGTTTTACCCTTAAACTAATATCTCTTTTTTTGATGATTAATTATAACCATCAAAAAATTAATGCGTATTCCTAGCTTGCGCTTATCTTTTTTTTCATCGCTTATATATTAGCGCACAGAAAAAAATTAGGAATTAACGAAGCACATTTAAATTATTTACGAAATAAGCTTTGAAAAGCTATACTTTGCAACTAAGAAAAGAAAAATCTATATTCATTAAGCAGAATATAGTCAATGAACAAATTTATCTATATTTACAGATTCTATAACTATAGGCATTGAACTGTGTAATATACCACATATTTCAGAACATTGACCATAGAACACTCCTTCTCTATTTATGAATACTGATACTTGGTTAAGTCTACCAGGGTATGCGTCACATTTTATACCTAAAGAAGGTACAGCAAAAGAATGAATAACATCCCCAGCTGTAATTACAAATCTAATATGTGTTAATTCAGGAACTATTACTCTATTGTCCACTTCTAACATTCTTAATCCTCCATCTTCTAAGTCTGAATCTGGAACTATATAAGAATCAAATTCTATAAATTCTTCATTAGAATCTATAAAATCAGGGTATTGGTAGCTTCAATATCATTGGTGACCTTCAGCTAAAATAGTCATAGAAGGGTCATTAACTTCATCCATTAAATATAATAATTTGAAAGAAGGGAATGCTATTAATATTAATATAACAGCAGGTGTTATAGTTCATATTAATTCTATTAAAGTACCGTGGTTTAAGTATTTATGTGATATTTGAGTTTTAGTTGATGCAAAATTTCTTATTATAGAAAATAATATTCATCCTACACTAAATAAAATTAGTACTAAATAGTACATAATATTGTCATGAAGTTCCACTAATCCTTCCATTTGTGGAGTAGCACTATCTTGGAAATAAATTCCTCAAGGATAAGGTGCATCAAAATTAATAAATGTATTAAATAAATTTTTCATTAATATGCTGTAATTATAAGTTTCTAATTATAATGATCATTATTATAATAGAATTGCGTTCAGTTAAACAATATTTTTGCATGATAAATTATCGCGGTGTGCTTGCGCAGCTTGCGCTGACATTAAAGCTACCCCTAGGATTAAGCTACGTATAGTAAAAGTAAAGCCATCATTAAAGCAAATAAGGCAGTTGCTTCTGAAAAAGCAAATCCTAGTATAGAATATGAGAATAATTGATTTTTTAATGAAGGATTTCTAGCTACTCCAACGATTAAACATCCAAATACTACTCCTATTCCTATACCTGCTCCGGCTAGACCTATAGTTGCTAATCCTGCTCCAATTATTTTTGATGATTGTAACATTTTTTATAAAAAAAATGTTAACGACAGATACTTGTTTTTTCCTTAATTTGTAGTATTACATGTTAAAAAGCTGTTGGCGAAAGTATTTATAGCTTAGGAATTAAATTCCACACAATACTGAATTTCTATATGCAAGCATTGCTTGCTTAGCAAACTTAGCTTACGCAACAAGCAGCTAGTAAAAGTGAATTTCTAATAAATCTAAATAATCTTAATTATTTATATTCATTAAACATATTAATAAATTTTTTTGATTTATAAAAATAATTATTTGATTGTCTGCTATCTATTTTTAATGCATTTTTACCTAATTCAAATACAAATCCTGCAGTTATTATACCTATAAAAATAAGTACAACAATTAATCCATAAATACCATTATCGTATACGCTAATACCATAAGGATATATTACTAAAATTTCTAAATCTAATAATAAATAAACTAATGCAAATATAAAGAATTTTACACCAAATTGAGTTCTATTTTGACCAAGGAAACTATGGAATCCACATTCAAAAATACTATATTTTTCTTGGTAAGGATTATGAGGAGCAAGAATAAAATTAAGAAGTAAAAAAACTATTGCTAAAATAGTTACAAACATGAAAAGAAAAGTAACACTACTCATTTAACTATTAAATAATATTTGTACCAATATGGTACCCATGCTTAATCATTCTTTGTTTATAAATAAAAATAATCCAATAACAAGTGTAATTGTAGAAATTACAAAAGAAATAGGACTTGATATTGCTATATTTTGATAATTAAAGTTTATATCTTTTTTAATAGCTTTTTTATCGCTATTTAATATATTACCTTTTAATACTAAATTTTCTAATAAAGGATTTATTTTATATTCAGGTAAACTAAAGAACATTTCTTTAACTATTCCTAAATAATATAATCCACCTATAACACTAGTTAATATAGCAATTAAAGATAAGAATATCAGACCTTTATCTAAAGCTGCACTTAATACCATCTGTTTTCCAAAGAATCCTAATAATGGAGGAATTCCTGCAAATGAGAATATAGTGATAGCTAAACTTATAGCTAAGAAAGGATTTATATAGAAATAACCTTTTAATTGACTTATTAACTGAATTGGTGAATTATTTTTATCCATTAATTCTTCATGTTCTTTATTTTCACTTACATAACAGTATAAAGAGAACCCTATAGCTATTAATATAAAGAATAAATTAACATTACTTATAGAATACTGTGTTAAATAAAAAATAAATGCTTGAGTAGATTCAACACTAGATATACTTAAAGCTAAAAGTATAAATCCTACGTGAGATATAGTACTATATGCAAATAATCTTTTTATTCTATATTGAGTTAAACCTACAACAGTTCCTATTATTAATGAAAATAATGAACTTATTAATAAAATAGATGTTCAATTCATAGTACCTGCTGTAAAGTTAGCACTAGTATAATATACTAATTGTAATAATAGTATAAATATAGATATTTTAGCTACTATAGCTACAAATGTAGTAACTATTGTAGGTATAGCATCATAAACGTCCGGAGATCAGAAATGGAATGGTGCTGCACTTACTTTAAATAAAAATCCTATAGTAAAGACTACTAAAGAAAGATTAATATAATAAGGTGTATATCATAAATTTGTACTTATATCACTTATACTTGTTATAATATATAGACCATCTAAATTTGTAGTACCTGAATTTGCATATAATAATGCAGTACCTAATAATATAAAACAGGAACTTAATCCTCCTAATAAGAAGTAAATTAAACCTCCTGTAGTTGATAATTCAGAATTTCTATATATAGTACTTAATATATAAAGACCGTAACTTTGTAATTCTATAGCTAAGAAAATAGATACTAAGTCATTAGTAGACATTAATAATATTGCACCTGTTATAACGAATAATATTATTAAAGGATATTCAATAATTTTTAAGTGTTCTCCCATTTTATTTATTATTTTTGTATTATAATAAACAAATTTGTTTAATAATAAGTCTGTCACAGATGAATATTCTGATACTCATACTTTTCTAGGATAAAAACTAGTTAATTGTAATATTAATATACTTACAACAAAGACAAAAATATGGAATATTTGTGTTGTACTTGTCATAAGTAATAAACCACCATGTAATCCTATACCTTTAGTTATAACAGATAAAGAAGACATGTCGTGTAAAATACAATATACTAAAATTAATATGGCTATTCTATTAAATAGAATAGATAAATCTCGTCTTATATTGACGGCATTAGATAATAAAACTAATAATATAGATAATATAATCATTATTTAAAACATATGTTGTATAGTTTTACTAGTTATTAAAAGGATAATATATGCTTGGCCTACGAAGTATGGCTGCCAGCTTTTCATCCATACACAAACTATGTAAGCTAGCTTGTAATCACCAAAATAATTTATCTTGTATATGTTTACTAGTACTCTACTGCAGCTAAAAAATTATTTAGTAAGCATTATTGAAATTTCATCAGCCTTGGGAGAAAATCGAATTCTCATCTTTAACGTATGAAATTAAGGTTTTAACCATTTAAACTACCGAGGCTCTGCTTATAGTACATTTATATATGAATATGTTAACACTAAAAACTATAAATATATTTAGCAAGCAAGGGTAAATACTCGGATTCGAACCGAGAACAGGCTACACCACAAATAGCCACTCTACCTATTGAGTTATATCTACCTTATATATGTGTAATTATATATAATTTTTGATGCTTTATGTGAAAGCATCTCTGTTGTATACTTAGCTATCGATGCATGGTGGGAACCGTAAAGTTATCACGCTAGCTTTAGCTTGCTCCATTAAAATCAGTGCGTGCCTAGCAGCAGGGATCACTTACTGGCTAGCACGGTATCCTTCGCCATGCTTTGCAGTGAATGCAACTTACTAAAAAGTAATAATAAATTGAAAGTAATGAATTGCCTTTTGTTGCGTTATGGAAAAGCGTAGCGTGTGTGCGAAGCTAGTGTGCTGCGAAGCAGCGTGTGTTTTTAGAAGCTAAAATTATCCTACGGTGATTCGAACACCGACTGTAAATACCAAAAATTTATGATCTACCCGTTAATCAATAGGATATCATTATGCTTTATATAACATATTTTAATAATTTTTCTATATGCAGGTATCGTAAACAACATAAACATAAATGTAAATGGACATAGCGGTTAAGCTATGTTTACTTAACATACAGGCCTCACGTTAAGCATGGCTTGTGAGTACCCTTAGCTAGCTGCATCACAGTAAGCAAGGATTGCTTACTAAAGGGTGTATGCCTAGCTATAAAAAAGCAATGTATAGGTAGTAGGACTTGAACCTACACAATATTACTATCATCCGTGCCTAAAACGGATTTGTCTACCAATTCCAACATACCTATTATTACAGCTCTATGAAACGCCCCATAGCTATGCTTAATTAATAGTGAAAGTGTGCGAAGCACCAAATCACTAAGTAATCATAACTTAGTAGCTAAAATCTATAATGTATATGCTCGTGGTAAGACTCGAACTTACAGCCAAAGCAACTTCAACGCTCTGCTCAACCAATTGAGCTTCACAAGCTTATTCTACAGTATATAAGTCCTAAAGTGTGCTGGCTGGCGAAGCATGCATACAGCGTGTATTTATAGGACTTGCAGGATTCGAACCTACATTTTAATGATTAAAAGTCATACGCATTCACCATTATACTAAAGTCCCTATGTAAATCCGATCATGTTTTAACATACTTTATATCCCAGAGCGTAGCTTGCGCAAGCGCAAGGGTTAGAGAATTCGCTATTCGTTTTACCTGATTGCACTGCTAAGTTCCATCTCATGATGTCATTTGGGGAAGTGTAAAACGTAAGGATACTTACGTCGCCTGTAGGGAAACATGCACATATTAATATAAATATATCGCTTTAACTTGTTCCTTGTACCCAGAGTAAAACATACCCTAAGTATACATGAATGCATCCTTGTTTCTGCTCTAGCTTTATGGTTCCGCTCACGCATCGCTAGCTAAGCACACAAAACAATATAATATTAGTGAATAACCAGTTAGTTAGTTTTCCTAACCAATCCTATAGCACCTATTAAATAGAATATCTAAAGGTCCTTTATAATAAATAATATTTGGGCTGCGAAGCATGCATTCATAGTGCTCCCTACTTAGCACTTAATTTTTAGCTTACGCAATTATATGCTCGTGGTAAGACTCGAACTTACAGCCAAAGCAACTTCAACGCTCTGCTCAACCAATTGAGCTTCACAAGCTTAGTTAAGTCTCTCTGCGCAAGCTATGAAAGACTAAATGGAGATATCAGGACTCGATCCCGAATTAATAATATGCAAAATTACAGTTTTACCAGTTAAACTATATCCCCTTATGCTAGCCGAGCAAAGTATACCTTCATTATAAGTAAACCGTGCCCCTTCGGGGCCAGATAACCACCAAAAACGTTTTCCTGTAGAGCAGGAATATATGCTAGCATTTAATGCCTATAAATATATTACTATATGCTCTAATATTACAAACTTATAATTAAGTATAAGTAAAAGTAATTAGAAGGTTAATATATAACTTTATTCTATACGTAAGCTATAATTGTATATTTATAACCCTCTGGTATCCCCTATTTTTTCTGTGCGCTAATATATAAGCGATGAAAAAATTAGCAAGCTAGGGGTGCGAAAGTTATAGATAGCGACAAATAGTTAATTACTGCTTGACTAGCCTGCTGCATAAGCTAAGCAAGCTTAGCAAGCTAAGCAAGCTAAACAAGCAAAAGCTATAGTTATAAAGACTACTATTATAAGGCGCAAGCCCGTGCCACTAAATAAGTAATACTATTATTAATAATAACCTATTGCTAATTAATAACTTGCTGTAGAGCAAGTAAAGCTAATCCGTACCATCCAGGCAACGTATTATTATCCGAGGAAGGATTTGAACCTTCATGCTATAAGCACCGAAGCTTAAGTTCGACGTGTCTACCGATTCCACCACTCGGATTTTGCTCTCAAGAGCATTGTATAGGGCTAAAGTGACTTGAACACTTATAATTACTGTTATGAGCAGTACACTTTACCGATTAAGTTATAGCCCTACGCGGATACAGGACTCGCACCTATAGCTTTCGGGCATGAGCCGAAGATGTTAACTATTACACTAACCCGCTATAGACTAGACAGGATTCGAACCTGCGATGGTAGCATTGAAAGAGCTATGTCTTACCACTTGACTACTAATCCTTTTTGTGTATGCATGTTCTGGCTGTATACAACTAAAAGCATGCTTAGCCAGCTAAGGAGCAAAGCAGCACACACACATACATACAGAGTATTCCTTCCGCTTATATAGCCCAATGTAAGTATCGCACTTACTTCTATTGATTACAAAACAATTGCATTACTTTTATGCTAATCAGGCAATTATATTATGATGATATATTTATAAATAGTAATTTATGAAATTAGTACTTCATTCTTAAAAATCTCAAGATTCTTACGGATAAAGCCTATGATTTAATTCGTAATATTATTTTACGCATATTTAAGAAATATCTTAAGATAAGCTTCGTGCCTATATGCTTTCAGCACTTATCCTTAACCAACTTAGCTTTCCTGCCGTGCCTATGTTATGCATTTATCTTAGTGAAAGAAACATCCCTATGTATAGAATACTATACAGATATACATAATAAATTATGTATATTTAATATTTGGGCACATAGACAACAGGTAAACCATAGGTTAGTAACTATTATTTAACCCTTTTACAAGTTTAATTCTTCCTGTTCCTTTCGTACAAAAGTTAGTTCTTATTATATTCTAATTCCCCCTAGAAGATAGAAACCATACTGTCTCACGACGTATTTAACCCAGCTCATGTAACTTTTTAATCGACGAACAGTCGCACCCTACATAGTTCCTGCATCCATGAGGATAAGTTAAGCCGACATCGCATTAATATATTAATCTATAATTTTCATTATAGGTTAGATCATATCTTCACCCTGTATTAAAGTGTTGTTAATATTGTTCAGGGTGTTGGCGTGTGATCGTTGAAGGGAATCATAGATTCTCCCTGCTAATTGGCCGTTAAGGCTGTCCTAGCAATTTAGCCAATTTCTATTTTCATGTTTCTATGAAAATCCCCCGATGTGCTATAAAAATTATATATTATCAATTTATAAAAGGATAACTTTAAATTTCTATCTGAGGACTCATATGTAATTTATACAAGAAAGAAGGATGAACATGATCTACGATTAATGGTTTTAATGAGTTAAATGTAGTTTTACTTATGTAAATTCTATGGTAAATATTACCATTTTTTCCTTTTTTAAAATGAATTGTACACCTTAATCCGTACTTATTAGATAAAGCACTTATTAGTAACTCTACCTCTTCTAATTCATAATTATCGGTACATAAAGTTATTCCTCCATTTTTCACTAATTGCCCATCATCGCAAATTCATTTACCCAAAGCAACTGGACTTAAATAATTTTCAATGTCTAATGGTACTATTTTCTGATTATCTTCTGATAAGAATAAATCAGCTATTGAATTTAATTCTGAAGTACTTTTTATTTTAAAATAAATTGAAGTATTATTAGAGTCATGTCTATCATCTTTTCGAGTGTAATATTTAATCTCGGATAATTCTAGACCAGTTTTACTTAAAGTTTTATGTAAATCTTTTACATAATCTTCATGTTTTATAGTTTGCTCAAAAGTAATATAAGATCTATTATCTTTAGTTCTTCTTATGTGCGCATCACCTAATAAACAACCTATCAGTAAATCACGGATATTGTTATTAATAGATGAAGAACTATAATTTCTTGCTCCATTATTGTTTTTAAAAATTGTATGTAACATTTATGTTAACATAATTCTTCTTTATAAGCCTTTAAATAATCTAAATATGTAGTAGTTTAATTAAAAATAAGACTATTACTGGTAAAATATATAATTTTACTATGGTTAAATGATCAAATTCTAATTAATAGAAAAAGATACTGATTACTATGTGTTTTTTGTAATTTAATTTATTAATGCTAATATAAGAATATTTATTGATAAAAATCAAATTATTTTCTTTTATTCTATAATAATAGATAAAAGCAACATTATTACAATCTCTGTAATAAGTTAAGGTGCCAAACCGCGCACTCATTTTGTACACTCTTGCGCAAATTAGCCTGTTCTATATGTTATCATAAATAGTGTAAATACACTAATATTTCCATTTTTTTCAAAATGGTTCAGACTATGTCTTCATTTTTATTTTATATATATTTCATTTTTATTGTTTGCTAATAATTAGCTGTCATACCAATAAGTGTAACTTTAATCTGATATGTTTATCATAAACAATGTACTTCGCTGTAAACGTAAACAGAGCTTGCGCCTACCCTTTATTATTTACCACTTATTCAACCTTTTACTGCAAAGGCTCCAATACGACGTTTTGATTGAGCTATTGAATAAGTCACATTTGATTTAGAATTACCTCTAAATAAAACTGAACTTAAACCTTTGAAAGAAGAATCTATATTTTTTAATCCACCTTTTCATTTTAATGAATATATAGATCTATCCGCTCTATAACGTTTAGTTAATCTTCCTTTAACTTCTAATCTTATACCTCCCATATGTTTATATCCTATAGAATCATAAATTTTATTAGGTATCTCTTTATTATTAACATTAGCACGATTATCTAATAATTTAGATAAATTAGAGCTAACTTCATCGCTGTAAACAGCGCATGAAGAATATAGGTTACGTACGCCTATATTAGATATTATTTTTAATTCTTTTTCTTGAGCTGTTATTGATATAATATTATTATTAATTCTAGATCTTTCTTTAAAAGTATTAACATTAGGTAAATATGCTCTATTTAAAATACTAAACATATTTTTTATATAATTAATTCTTCTTTTTTTTAATTTTAATGCTAAAGCATTAGTGAAAAGATCTGTATTGTTAGCAATAGATTTCAAATTAATTATATTATATTCTATTTTTTTACCTATAATTTTATTAAGTATATTACTTAATATAGGTAAAAATATTAGTTTATTAAATTTATATTGATTAAGAGAATATAATAAATCATATTTTCTTAATAATCTTAAATATTTTCTTGCATATTTATTAAGAATAATACCTCAAACTTTTTTTAAATAAAGATCTTTTAATTTTATAAATTTATTTAAATATTCTAATTTATATTTTATAAAATTTTTCTTTCTTATTATATCATTTATAAAAATACGGTCTTTTGGTGTATTATTACTACTTTCCATACTAGCTGTAGTATTAAGCATATGTTTATTTAATACATTATATATTTTATGTATATTTTTTTTATATAATAAAAAATAACGTTTTGCTATTAATCTTTTACTTATTTTTTTATTTATTTTTAAGTATTTTTTTTTTAATACATTTTTTTCTCTATTAATAGTATATAAAGTAATTATTGCTTTATTATTAGTATGTTTAATTTCTGCATTACTTACATGTATTCTTCTTAATAAATTACGTCTTCTTTTAAGTAATATAAATTTAGAATTTGTAAATTTATTGTCTTTAAAATATAAATTGAAATAACCTTTTATTATTTTATTAATATTTAAATCATTCATTGGTATATTTTTTAATGTATTTTTATTATAAGAATATACAGTATTTTTTCATTCTTTAGAGAATGAAGGTAAATATTTTGTCATTCCTATATCACATTTTTTTTTTCTCAATAGTATTGTTTTAGGATTTTTTTTTAAATTATTATTAAAAATATCCATTTTTATATTATTATTCTTCATATTAATTGAAATATATTATTTGTTTTATTTTTTTTAAATATATATGTAATAAAAATGTTGGGTGTTAAAAAGGATTATTGTTTATTGCATATAACTCACCTTATAGTCGTTGAACGTTTTTATCTTATAATTTATGCTAAGATAAACTTCGCTTCAAATTTACTAAATTAGTAATTTTTGAAATTTACCCAATTTATTTATTAATTATTTTATTTATGAGCGCTTACTACGAAGTACGGCACACTAAATAAAATATTAAAGGACAAACATCCCTAGCGTAGCTTTTCCAATAATCCAAGATCTTTCCTTGTTGCATCTTGTGATCCTATGCCCTGCTTACGCAACTGTAAGATTTGTAGATAATCAAACAGTAAGGCAAGATTTAGCCGTTGAGCTTTTTAGATATTTTAAACATAACTATTCTATAGAATAGTTAAAAAACATTAGTTTAATACATAATGTTTCTAATTATCTCTAATTTCTATATAGTGAAAATCCTACCTAATTTTAAATATATGTACATAAAAATGCACATATAAATAATTTTATATGATTAAAAATAGTTAAACTACCTTAAATCGCAAACAAAATATTTGTATATTTTTAGACACTCCTGTTTACTCTTTACAGGGTCTGTGCCCCACATAAACTGTCCCCTAGCGATAGTTCCTTACCAAAGGTTACCTATTTTATTAAAATAAGCTGAACTAGGTTGATTTACTAAAATAAGTTATGTAGTTTTGTTAAACAAAATTACACATCTCATAATCCTAAACCAATTCATTCATATGAAAAAAAAATAAAGGATTCTCATTGTCATCTAGTCAATTACCTTATAATCTGAAAATTGTTTATCATACTCTATAATTAGTGACAGTAAAGCTGCATAGGGTCTTCTCGTCTAACTAGAGGTAAACTGTATCTGCACAGCTATTCCAATTTCACTGAGTCAATCATAGAGACAGCTGTTGTATCGTTACATCATTCATGCAAGACCGCATTTAACGGCCAAGGCATTTCGCTACCTTAGGACCCTCACGTTAAGGCCGCCTTTAACCGGGGTTTCCGTCTACATCAGATATTAGTATATCCAATTATATCTGTTAACCAGCCGGCACCGGGCAGACATCACACTCTATACTTAGATTTTTAATCTTTCAGCAAAGTGCTGTGTTTTAATTAAACAGTCGTACAACACTATTTCATGCTTCTTCCTCTTTACTTGATATTAATCAAGAATAATGAGCTCTCCTTATCCCGAAGTTACGGTAGTCAATTTGCCGAGTTCCTTTATGATTGTTAGCTCATTTACGCCTTCGTATTCTCTACTAGCTTACTTGTTTCAGATTCTAGGTACGGTTACTTTTCATTTATAATAGCTAAAAGCTATTTATAAATATATTACTATTTTTCCAGTACATTTTTCACTACTGCTTATAAATAAGCATAAAATGTCGTCCTTAGTAATAAAGATTGTCTCATCGTTTAAATCTTTAGATAATATAAACTTAGAGGCCGTTACTTAATTATATCCATAAGCTTTAGGCGGAAAATTTTCTTTTAGTTACTCATGTCACCATTATCACTTGAGTTAAATTGAAGCATACTTACAAGTATAACTTGCTATGCATATAATTTTATTTAAAAAATAAAAATCATAATTCAGCTCAACGTTCTGCTACCCCACTTAATTATAATAAAATATTTACTATAAATTAATATGGACAAGGTTTCGGTATATTGTTTAGATCCGGTAAATTTTCGATGCTTTTAAAACTTAACAAGCGCTCTGTTACGAGGTCATAAAATTATGGCTGCTTCTAAGCCTATCTCCTTGTCGACTTTAATAAAAACCTTCTTAATTTCACTCAACGAATAATTTAGGAACCTTAACTCTTGTTCTGGGCTGTTTCCCTTTTGACATACAACCTTATCATTCTATGTCTGATGATTTAAGATATATCTTTGCCATTCCGAGTCTGCATACTCACTGATAAAATCTTCATGATCCCCCAATTTGTACAAAATAAAACATTTAATGTCTTGTCTGAGATTAAATTCTGTACCTGCTAAGATATTAACTTAAATTGCCTACTATTATAGGTTTCGCAGAAAACCAGCTATCCTGGTCAGTATTGTCTTTCACTACACCTACCATAATTCTTCGGATATTTATGCTACAATATTCCGTTCGGACTTTTATAATCCTGATTATGGTAAAATCACCAGGCTTCGGGTCTAACTTTAGACACTTTACGTTATTTTAACGCTCGGTTTAACTACGTGCATTCTCGCATCTAATGTTAACTTGGTGACCCATTATGCAAAAGGTACGTTCTAACTTTTTTATTTTCCGAACTGCTTATAAAATTACTATTTTTCTTTTAGTTCCCTCACGGTACTTTCCACTATCGCTTATATATTATATTTAGCCTTTGAGGAAGGTTCCCCATTTAGTTTAAACAGTTTATCAACCATTTTACTTTTTAGGCTAGTCCACTTTAGCTCACGCTAATCATGGAATCTCTTTTGATTTCTTTTCCTAAAGTTACTAAGATATTTCAATTCACTTCGTTTATTATCTAATTTCTCTTAGAGTTTATATATATCATATAAATGTATATAAATAATTCTCTTTAATATATAGCTTAAATTCCATAATAATTTCTTTGTATACTTGTATAAATTATATAGATATTATTATAAATAACATCTTTTAATCTATATAATTATAATTTATATATCAAGTATTTAATATATTATAGTATAATATACTATTCTATTTTATTTAATAATTAATTGTTATGTTTTATAGCTCATATTTATTTATGATAGCTATGCTACATTACTTTTTTTTAATTTATCTCTAATAATTCTAAATAAAAGAGTCTCGGATTATCATGATTCGAACATAACTAGTCTTCGTCCCAAACGAAGTGCCTACCCAAGCCGGCCCTAATCCGTATTTATATTTACTTACTTATATACATAATAGCTTGCTAACTAAAGCAAAGCGTCGCTTGCGCAGACAAGAGTACTTGGACTTGAACCAAGAATTTGAAGGTTGAAGCTTCCTATTTTGCCAATTAAACTACACTCTTATTCAGAGAATATCCGATTTGAACGGATGTGGTTAGAATATAACCTAATAAGACTCAAGCTTACCGCCTTAAACCACTCGGCCAATTCTCTGTAATTCCTCAGCGAATCGAACGCTGATATCATTCTTATCAAAAATGCACTCTACCGTTTAAGTTAAGGAATCTTATTATGTTGCATATTGTGTAAAGCATCCCTTTGCTTGCTTCGCAGCAAGAGTGCATGCTTCGCCAGCCGCAAAATTATGAAAAATGAAGGATTTGAACCTTCAACTTATCGTGTGTAAAACGATCGCTCTACCATTGAACTAATTTTTCTTTTTTTAATAGCTTGCGCTAGCTTACGCTAGCTTGCGCAGTAATTATATAACAAACCTACCTGGATGTACTCTTAAGCTAGAGCTACTATTTTCTTAGGCACGTACTCTGAGCAAGTCCTTCGAAGGGATAAGCATAAGCTATAAATCTCTAAAGTCTATACCCATTAGGTCCACTACCATTAAATGAGTCAGTGAACCTTCCTGCTAAAGTACCACCATTAAATGAGTTATAGAACTTTGGTTCATATCTACTATAATTAAATGAGTCTTGAAATATTGGTTCATACCTTCTACAATTATAGAATGAGTCATTGTACTTTGGTTCATACTTACCGTAATTAAATGAGTTATTGTACTTCGGTTCATAACTACATCCATTAAATGAGGAGTTATTTAATATTGGTTCGTATCTACTACAATTAAAGGAGTTATTATACACAGGTTCGTAATTACAACTATAAAATGAGGAGTTATTGAAGTCTATTCAAAAATTACTTGTTCTAAAAAAATATACACTATTATTTAAGCCTATGGCAGAATTAGTATTAGATATACTATTATTTAAACCTATGGCAGAAGCAGTATTAGATACACTATTATTTAAGTTTATATCAAAAGCAGCATTAGATACACTATTCTTTAAGTTTACATAAGAAGCAGTATTAGATACGCTATTAAATGAATTACAAATGTTTGAGTTAAAAGAACCATACTTAAATGAGTTCTTGATATTTATCTCGAAAGATGTATAATCAAAATATAGATTATTAAATGAATTCTTGATGTTTACATTAAAAGAATTATTACTCTTAGATAGTGCTTCTATTACAGGATAGCTTGTGCACGAATTATCGATATTTATATTATGAGAAGAACTATTAAATAGTGTTTGGATTACATGTAGTGATCCATCTGTTGCATGTTGTACTAATTGTACAGTAGTATTTATATGGTCATTTGACCCAATTATTGATAATATTAAACCGTCGCTTGCGCAAGCATCATTTTTTAGACTTGTGATTTTTCAGATTTAATTGTGATTATGATAGCTCCTACCATTGCTAATAGTAAGATAAAACTTGCCATAAATATTCACATGTTATAACTTGTATATAATATATTACCTAAAGCTGAAATATGACTAGTTTCTGCCATATTACCATCTCAGCTATTACTTGACACAAACATAACATTTGCACTATTTATATTTGCATTTTTATTGATATAATTTACTATATCAATATATTTATTTCAAGGTAAGTAGTATATTATAGTATTTAATTTACTACTATAATTATTCAATATTGCCATAAAATAAGGCAGTGATTGGAATAATGTGAAGTTTGTTAATAATGTTATAAATAACCCTAAGGGGATACTATTTTTATTATTACTTTGTAGTTCACTTGTTCTAATGTTAATTAACATTAAGATAAATAAAAACAGGATAGATACTGCTCCTATATAAACTATTAAATAAGATAAACCTATAAAAGTTAAACCTAATAATATTAAATATACTGATATACTTGCAAATAATCCTATTAAGAATATAATTGAAATTATAGGATTCTTATTAATTATTATTGCTATACCACACAATAAAGCCATCACGCTTATTACATCTAAAGAACTTGTTAAATATCCATTAGAGAATATTTCATAAATTGTAATTAGTTGGTCCATTTCTATTAGAATTAGAATTTTATCAAAAGGTGTTTGATTAACTCATCATAATTAGCCAATCGCTAATGTTTTATTATGATAATAGAATTTTATTCTTTAAAATATACGCTTGTCAACGTCAGTATAAGATTATTCACCATAAGCTAACGAAGGAAGGTATGTTTCACTTAACATAAAAAGAAATACATATTGTATGCTCCTTTACGGAAAGTTATGTTCACCCGCCCTGCCTGCCACATCGAAGCACATATATATGCTTCACTATTGCTAAATAAACTATCAAATAATACGGTTAGTCAGGATCGAACTGACGCAAATCGAGTGGAAATCGACAAGTCTACCAATTAACCTATAACCGCTTGGCTGTGTGTAGTTTTTCATTCATTTATGACTACGCAAGCTGTATATACATGCTTGATTAGCAAGTCATATAGGAATATACACACAACAATTCATGACTTACATTATAAGTCATTATAATCTTATATAAAATAATTTATAGTTAATTAAGAACCTCAATAATACATTGATACATATAAGAACAGTCAAACTACATCCACAAAATGTCAGTATAATATTCCAGCTTCATAACCAAGATGGTGATGATCTGTTAAATGGTATGAAATTATTCTTCATAAAGCCACTGATAAGAATATTGTACCTACAATAACGTGTATTCCATGGAAACCTGTTCCAAAGAAGAAACATGTTCCAAATACACCGTCACTGATAGTAAATGAAGAAACGCTATATTCCACTCCTTGGAAGAAAGTGAAAATTAAAGCTAATAAAACTGTAAATATAGAACCATATATAGCTCCTTTTCTTTCACCTTTTATTAAAGAGTGATGAGCATAAGTTATAGTAGCTCCACTAGATAATAAAATTACTGTGTTAAGTAAAGGTAATTCAAACGGATTTACAGGTTCTATACCCATAGGTGGTCATTGAGCACCTAATTCTACAGTAGGTGTTAAGGCACTATGGAAGAATGCTCAGAATATAGCCACAAAAAATAAACCTTCTGAAACTATAAATAATATTACACCTAAGTTTAACCCTTTTTGTACTGCTAAAGTATGATTTCCTAAATAAGTACCCTCTGATACTATATCTCTAAATCATAAAGACATTGAAGCTACTAATGTAAATAATGATACAAAGAATACTATATAACTGTTACTGAATGAATGCATTGATAATGCTCCATTAACTGTTACAGCAAATAAAGATACACTAGTATAAAATGGTCATGGAGAAGGAGATACTAAATGGAACGGATGATCTTGAAAATTACTTCTTACTAAATTTGTCATAAATAAAAATATATTTATTTTACAGCTTGATATACATATTAAAAGCCTCTAAGATGAATCGAACATCTATCATAATATTAACAGTATCATGCTCTACCGTTGAGCTATAGAAGCATATATATTTTTATTACGGAAAAGAGGTGAATCGAACACCTAAATGTATAAAACATAATACTTAGCAAATATCTTACCCTACCTATGGAAACTTTTCCTAAACATGACGCATGAATTGTATTTCATAGCATGTTTGGTTGTGCTGAGCTATCACGAAGAAAGCTGATAATATTCTGTACTATGATACAATATTTAGCTTAGCTTGCCCCATCATGCATATAATTGGCTTACGAAGCATGCATATAATTGGCTTACGAAGCATGCATGCATTACAGAGTAAATTAAAGTTACGAATTAGATCAGAATCGAACCGACATCTACTTCCGTGACAGGGAAGTCCTTTACCAATTAAGTTACTAATTCTAGGAGACAAGAGATTCGAACTCTTAAAAGCAATAGCTATTGAGTTTACAGCTCAACCCTTCTTACCAATAAAGGAACCCTCCTTTGTACAATATGCGCTTTTACTTAAGTTTATATTTAAGTATAAGCTTACATAATTATACATTTTTATTATTATTGTTAAAATTAATTTATCCCGTGCAACTTCCACTACACTTTAGTAATACCACTACTTTCTTTTGTAATTAAATATCTACCTTTGTAAGGTTTAATATTTTTTCTTTTCAATTTATTCATAATAGTAGAATTACTAGAGTTTAGTGCTAAAGCTGCGCTTCTAGCTGATAAATACTTAGTTGTTATTCCTGTTATTAAGTCTGTAACAAATACATATTCAGCTGTAGGACTTCCTTTCAACTTTTTTAAACGAATAGCATGAGATTGCTTCAATACAGTAGGATTAGTTAATATTAAATCGATCTTTTTTTGTATTGTTTGTATATTATACTCTAACTTAGCTACTTTACTTATAAAATAGTTTAATACGAAGTTAGAAAATCCTAACTTGTTCGGGTTATCTCTATATAATCTGATTAACCAGGCATTACGTAGTTTTAATCTAGTTGTGTCCCTTGTTATACGATCTAAAGAAGAACCTGCTATTTTACAGATATTGTAAGTAGGTTGATATTTATCTATATAATACTGTTCTCTCATTATAGTTTGAGATTTATCACAATATTCTAAAATTTCTAATCTAAAATTGCTATAACCATACTTTATTAAAGCTCTATATATAATACTATTATGTTTAAGTATTTCTTTTTCTAGTCAACGTGGTGCAAGATAATCACGTAGTCTTTTAGTTAAATCTACAGCACTACCAATATATGTGTCACTGTTAATTAAATTAACTCAACGATATATACCAGGCATCTTTAGATTGTCCTTGAAAATCATCTTTTTTACATCTAAAGATGCACATTCTACATATGTTTTAAGAATAGTTTCTGTTTTTAGTTTCATTTTTTATTATAAATATTTTACCCGTTCTTTAAAGTCTAAGGTTTTAAGTACGATGTTCAACTAATAAACGACTAATTATATCTTATTAAGTCTATTAGATTCAATACAACCTTATAATGTCTACAGCAGGTAAACCTGTAGATTAAGGATAACCAGTATACTAACTCATGCAAGCGAACTCGGATTTACATGATTAAAATATTAATATACTAAAAGGGTACAACCCTTAAGCACTAATTGTGTTCCCTATATTTGTGATATAACCAAATATTGTTATTTAACCTGCTTCGGATTCGAACCGAAATAGTTACCTTATAATAGATTTACTATATCCTATTCAGATTTTTTGCTTTTTATAAAGCAAAGGATTTTATTGTTAAAATTAATTTATCCCGCGCAACTTCCACTACGCGAACCGTATTTCGACTTAACACTAATTAGAGCCACGCATACGAAGATTCCCAATAGAAGAATATATAAAACTTACTTGTTTTTTTTACTTGTTATTAAGAAAGCAAACTTATTGCGCATGCTCCTTTCAGCATGTGACGAGTGGTTAGTACCAATCCAAGCTATATTCACCGTGACATGGTGATTCACGATTACTAGTAATTACTTATTCATATAGTCGAATTTCAGACTATAATCCTTAAAATTTATATCCTATTTTTTGAGATTAGCTTAAATTCACATTTTTGCATCTCTTTGTTTAGGTATATGTGGCACGTCTATAGCCCACAATATCAAGGCCATGATGACTTGTCTTTGTCCCCTTTCTCTTTCCAAATTTCCAGGATCGAATGCTTTATCGTAATAGCTGCAATGAACTTATAAAAATAAAGCCAGGGATTACGTTAATTTCATGGAAACCACAGTTTCACAACATTAACTGGAAACAGCCGTGCAACTCCTGTAATATAATTATTCAAATTGTGGTAAGGTTTTTCGTGGATCATCGAATTAAACAACATACTTCACTACTGGTGTCAGAAACGGTCTAGTGATTTCAGTTCCTGCGTTGCCACATTACTCTTGAGGTGAAATGCTTACACTTTCATTTATAGACCAAGGGAAGAGTATTATTTACTCATATAATCCCATGCTGACCTATGGCATTCATCATTTACTGCAAAGACTATTAGGGTATCTAATCCTGTTTGTTCTCTGTGCCTTCGTCCTTCAACGTCAGTTTATACATAGAGGGCTGCCTTCGCCTTTACAGAGTCCCTTTGGTATCACGGAATTTCATCTCTCCTCCTCAAGTACTGCCCTCTTACATAAAACTCTAGTCAAGTACTAACATTATAGAAGCTATATTGACCGTCTGGGTACCCTTTAAACCTAATTAAGATGAATAACACTAGTCTCTTACGTATTACCGCGACTGCTGGCACGTAATTGGTCAAGACACAATATATATACTGTCATTATCAATATATAAACAAAGCTTCATTCAATTCTAATAGAATTTTATACTAATAGTGCAACTTGCGTTGTATTAACTATTAATTTTAAAACTTACCACTTCTCCAAGTTGCCAGTTCAGCCGTTAGGCCATTGACCAAGATTCCTCACTGCTGTACTAACTTGCATTGGGGTTTTTTCAGACCCAATGTGGTCGATCAACCTTTCAGCTTCGACTACGAGAGTTTTAGGCTAGTTAAGTCATCACCTTAACTACTACCTATCTCGAAGATATTTATTATCCTCTTAAAGCGGAATTTCACGGTAATTACGGCTTAGCTTATTACTGCTTAATAGCCAGAAATTACCATTCCTTTATTTATTATGAAGGATTTACCTTCGCTTTAAGGCCGGCGAAGAATATCATTATACTCACCTGTACACCACTTTTTAATTAAAGTATAATACTATAATTAAAACGTACGATTAGCATGTGTCAAGCACTTGGACAGCATTCAATCAGAGCCATCACCAAACTCAACTTTTTTAATTAGTTAGATATAGAGTTATTCATATATCTCTAATCGATCTAAATATAATTAGGTATTTATAAATACCTACAATAAGGATA